GACTTGCTTTGTGAGAGCTCAGTTTCTAAGACGAAGGCTAAGAATTCTCTACTAGAGGGATTGAAAAGATCGAGGGTAATTTCTGAGTCTTGATGGACCTTTCTTATTATAGGCCAAAGGAATAGCTAAGGACTTCTTCCCTCATTCTCATCAAATTGGGGTAGCTCAGGAACTCTAGAATCTCTCAGGAGTTGAATAAACTCTTTTATGCTAGTGGAATTGGGAAGCATGATAAGTCCGTACTCCACATTCTAGCTTCATCCTTGGTTTTCAAAGAAAGGAAACTTCAAAGACTGACAGAAGATAAAGGTAAGATAATTCTTTCTGGCCTTAACTGAAAGCGGGGGAGGCCCAGGTCTACATACAGGTCTTGGATCAATAGAATCCTCCGGGAAAGAATATCGGGATTAGTCTCCTTGCCATTGCTACTGTCTTTGAAAGTCTAGCTATCCTCTCCTTGTCATGCTTAGTTATTCTGCATTGCTCCTTCTTCTGATCTTGCTTTCTTGCCTTATAGAACTGACCTTTGTCCCCTCCTTCCGGTTTTCACTCACTTAAAGTCCATTCCTTGCTCTTGCCTAGTTCTAGGCTTAGACGAAAGAGCTCATTCATAGATTCCATCTTTCTAGCATTTCATGTCTTTCTTCCTTCAACTCTAATTCATGCCATGAATTGTTAAGTCCTTCTATAATAGCTATTGGCTCTCTTCTCACCTCCCCTAGAGCCTATTGAAGAAAAATCCGAGGCTGCCCTAAGCCCTACAGTTCCTTCGCTTACCGCCTAAGATGAATCTATTGCCTCCCCTCCCTCCACGAGTAGATATTTAGTATTGAATAGTGTCAAACCCGCAATAGTCAAGAAGAAAAACTCAGGACTAGGAAAGAAAGGCAGAGACAGGGAAAGCTAGGGTGATAGCCCTATAGATGAGTAATAGGATAGGGAGCACTCCGCTACACTCATTAGGACAACAACCTCCTAACTACTATGAGTTAAGCAACTAATGGACAGACCAGACCGCATAAGACTACTGGAATAGAAAAAGAGAAGGGATTCACGGGCAGTGAAGGCAACCAAGGGAGAGGAATCATTCCATTCAATTCCGAAGCCTAGCGTCTCCTGTAAGACTCTATCACCTTAATTCTTTTGTTGAGGTTCTGGCACTTCTTCCTCCGGCCCTCTATTTACATAGCGAAGAAAGGCAAAGGCTCTTGCTCGAATGCGTGACTTATGTCTCTTTTTCCATTTATAAAAAGTAAGATGAATCTACGCTCCTCGGCCTATAGTAAGTGAATGAGAGGGTATGGGGTTCCGGGTCTTTTTCCAGTCAAAATTGACTAATAGGCAATCCCCTTTTTCCGTGATAATGTGAAAGGACTCAATTCCTTCTTTCTTCCCCAGCGAAATGTAGCAGGAACAGCCTTCCCGCAGTCGCATTAAGGATATTTTTTCTTGAAACTCTTTACTCCCGTAGCAAGTACTCATTTCTATTTAGTTGTTTTCTTACTCTATCCGGCTATTGAACCTGGTTTCCCTCTGCATATGCTAATAGAGAGTTAGACAGCTTAGAGAGCTCCTCAAAGGGCTAGTTCTCACTCTGTTTTGGGGACCCCCAAGACTGTCTTTCCCCTAGTCTATATAGGTCCAATCTCATCTGCTAGCGCTTCTTCGTTGCTTGGTCGGGACACATTCATCGATTTCTTTTCGGGCTTGCAAGTGACTTACTTCTTTTGCCCGTTCTTGCTGTCTTAAGTCGTCCTCTTTTCTTTAGAAGCTGTTAATTTCTTTCCTGCCTGCCCTAAGGCTAAGGGGAGAACTGCATGTACTAATAGTCGGATAGAAGCCTACCAGCCTACCTTGTTCATATCGAGCCGGACAGGAGAGACCCTCTTTCAAGTTAAGAGAAGCAATTCCGCTTGAAAATAGGCGCTGTAAATCAATTCAAATAGATAGGGGAGTTCCGAACCAGCAGCAAGCCCTTTCTAATGTCCTAGGCGAAGGCAGTGCAGGTGAAAGCCCAATAGATCCCATTTTTTTGATCGCTCCACATAGCTCACGACCCGGCACGAAGAAATCTCTTAGATGGGCGGATGCGAATCTGGATCTATCAACGGAGCAATTCCATTCCAGTCGTAGTCTCAATCCCATATTCAATGTGCCGTCTCCGCCGTGTCTGACCCCCTCAATCTTTCTATCCGGAGTGAGTCAGGCGGCTAAGCCTTTCATCCTGATAAAAGAAAGAGTTTTCCCACCCTCCATAAATGGAATCGGTTTGAGTGAATTACTTACCGCAGTCAAAGCCAATAGGGAAAGTCAGGTCAAGAGAGAGTCTCTTTCCGATTAGTGCATCTCGCACTTCCAATTCATTCCGAGTTAGAAAAAGTAAGTTCCTTCCCGGGTAAAGTCCTCTTAAATGGATTACTAGTTCCTTCCTTCCCAATCAATGCTAACTCTATCTTCCTCTCTTGTAATTTAGGAGATTTCCCCAGCCCATAAAGAACTG